TCTAGTAGTGATTTGGTTTCTATATTTTTATCTATAGAATTACAAAGTTATGGTTTATATTTATTATGTACTATGTATAGAAATTCTGAATCTGCAACATCTGCTGGTTTAACTTATTTTTTATTAGGTGGATTAGCATCTTGTTTTATATTATTAGGTATAGCTTTAATATATGCAAATTTAGGTGTAACATATTTAGATAGTTTTTATGTTATAAATAATTTAGCAGGTGTATTAGATGAACAACAAATTACTATTTATATACCTTATTGCTTATTATTAATAACTATAGGATTATTATTTAAAATATCAGCTGCACCATTTCATTTCTGATCTCCTGATGTTTATGATGGTATACCTACTATAGTTACTACTTTTGTAGCTATTATAGCTAAAATTTCTATATTAACTTTATTATTACAATTAGTTCATTATACAAATAGTATATATATTACTTCACAATATACTTGAACTACTAGTTTATTAATAAGTTCATTATTATCTTTAGTAATTGGTACTGTATTAGGTTTAACACAATTTAGAATTAAAAGATTATTTGCTTATAGTACTATATCTCATTTAGGTTTTATGTTATTAGCTTTAACTATTAATAGTGTTGAATCTATACAATCATTTATTTTTTATTTAGCTCAATATAGTTTATCTAATTTAAATGCATTTATTTTATTAATAGCTATAGGTTATAGCTTATATGCTTATAATGATAAAAATATTAATCATAATAATTTAATAGATAAAAATAATTCACCTATACAACTTATAAGTCAGCTTAAAGGATATTTCCATATTAATAGTTTCTTAGCTTTAAGTTTAACTATTACTTTATTCTCATTTGCTGGTATTCCACCTTTAATGGGATTCTTTGCTAAACAGATGGTATTCTCTGCTGCTTTACAAGAAGGATTTATATTCTTAACTCTTATAGGAGTGTTAACTAGTGTTATAAGTGCTGTATATTATTTATTTATAGTAAAAACTATGTTCTTTGATGGACATTCTTATACTTATTTTAGTAGTTTAAAAGATTTAAGAATACCTGCTCTTGTTTTACAAAAAAATAAAGTAGTTAATAAAATATATTTCAATTCTAAATTTTCTTTATCTAGTTCTTTATCTATAACTATTTCTATTTTAACATTAATTATACTTTTATTTATGTTTATGCCTAATGAAACATTACATTTATCTAATATATTAGCTATTATATTATTTATTCCTGGTAATATTTAATAAAGCTTTAGTTAAATAAACTAATTAACATAAATTAATATAAATATTATATATTAAAATAAAGTAAAAATATATAATTTAAATATATATATAGATCCAAAATTATATTTATTAAGAATAGAAATTATAATTTCTTTTCCGGCTGCATAGCAGTTTTTAATTGAACAAACCCATATAAATAAATATAAATATATTTATATTTATTTATATTTATTTATTTATATTAAAATATAACAAAATAAAACATAAAATAGAACAATAATAATAAATATATAATAAAAATATGAGAATTCTTAAAAGTCATCCTTTATTAAGATTAGTAAATTCTTACTTAATCGACGCACCAACACCAGCTAATATAAGTTATTTATGAAACTTTGGTTCATTATTAGCTATATGTTTAATAATACAAATTGTAACAGGAGTTACATTAGCTATGCATTATACACCTAGTGTAGCTGAAGCATTTAATTCTGTTGAACACATTATGAGAGATGTTAACAATGGTTGATTAATACGTTATTTACACGCTAATACAGCTTCAGCTTTCTTCTTTTTAGTATACCTACACATAGGTAGAGGTTTATACTATGGATCATATAAATCACCAAGAACATTAACATGAATTATAGGTACAGTAATCCTTATAATAATGATGGCTACAGCTTTCTTAGGTTACGTTTTACCATATGGTCAAATGAGTTTATGAGGAGCAACTGTTATTACTAACTTAATGAGTGCTATACCTTGAATAGGTCAAGATATAGTTGAATTTATATGAGGTGGTTTCTCAGTTAATAATGCAACATTAAACAGATTTTTTGCTTTACACTTCTTATTACCTTTTGTATTAGCTGCATTAGTATTAATGCACTTAATAGCTTACCACGATGTTGTAGGATCAAGTAATCCTTTAGGTATATCAGCTAATTATGATAGATTACCTTTCGCTCCTTACTTTTTATTTAAAGATTTAGTTACTATATTCTTATTCTTTATAGTATTATCTATATTTGTTTTCTTTATGCCTAATGCATTAGGAGATAGTGAAAATTATGTTGTGGCTAATCCTATGCAAACTCCACCTGCTATTGTACCAGAATGATATTTATTACCTTTCTATGCTATATTAAGATCTATTCCTAATAAATTATTAGGTGTTATAGCTATGTTTGCTGCTATTTTAGCTTTAATGGCTATGCCTTTAACAGATTTATCTAAATTAAGAGGAGTACAATTTAGACCTTTAAGTAAAATTGCATTCTTTATATTTGTAGCTAATTTCTTAGTATTAATGCAAATAGGTGCAAAACACGTTGAAACACCATTTATTGAAGTTGGACAAATATCTACTGTATTATACTTTGCACACTTCTTTATTATAGTACCTGTAGTAAGTATTATAGAAAATAGTTTAGTAGAATTAGCTACTAAAAAATAATTAATATATAATAATATTATTTTATCTATTTTATATAATTAATATTTACAAATTATAGGAGTTTGAGTAGAAGGTTCTGCGTTTCGATTGCAAATCGAAATAAAGGGATTCGAGTTCCCCGAACTCCTTAGATATATATGTTTCGATTTAAAGTATATTATTTTAAATCTTATACAATTAGTACATATAGAATATTAACCTATATTTTTAATTAAATTATTAGATAGTTATATATTATAGCTAAATTAAACATAAAAAATTTCAATATATAATATTGAGTATATTTATTAAATATTTATATATATATAGAATAAAAACTGCAGGTTGTTAATTACAATTAATATTTATATAAATATTCTATTAATATATATTGTTATAATAAATAATAAATAAATAAATAAATGATAAGTATAATTTCAATTATTGAAGGGCTATTATTAATAGTACCTGCTTTACTTTCAGTTGCATTTGTAACTATAGCCGAACGTAAAACTATGGCTTCTATGCAAAGAAGATTAGGACCTAATGCAGTAGGTTATTATGGTTTATTACAAGCATTTGCTGATGCTTTAAAACTATTATTAAAAGAATATGTAGCTCCAACACAAGCTAATATTATATTATTTTTTATAGGACCTATGATAACTTTAATCTTTTCTTTATTAGGTTATTTAGTTGTACCATTTGATAGTGGAATTTTTGTATCTGATTATAGTTTAGGTATGCTTTATATGTTAGCTGTTTCATCTTTAGCTACATATGGTATATTATTAGCAGGTTGATCTGCTAATTCTAAATATGCTTTTTTAGGTTCATTAAGAAGTACAGCTCAGTTAATTAGTTATGAATTAATATTAAGTTCTGTAATTATATTAGTTATCTTATTAACAGGTAATTTAAATATTATTACTATTGTAGAATCACAAAGAATAGTTGATTTCATATTACCATTATTTCCTTTATTTATTATATTCTTTATAGGTTCTATAGCAGAGACTAATAGAGCTCCTTTTGATTTAGCTGAAGCTGAATCAGAACTTGTTAGTGGTTTTATGACAGAACATTCAGCTAGTGTATTTGTATTTTTCTTCTTAGCTGAATATGCTAGTATTATATTAATTTGTGTTTTAAATAGTATTTTATTTTTTGGTGGTTATTTATGTATTATACCTGTTGAATTTATAATAGATATATTATATAATATATTTGGTATAAATAGTTCTATATTAGAAGATATATTTGTTAATATTTCTTCATCTCCTTTAAATTTAGCTTTTAAAACTGCTTTATTAATATTTGTGTTTATTTGAGTTAGAGCATCTTTCCCTAGAATTCGTTTTGATCAATTAATGTCAGTTTGTTGAACTGTATTATTACCTTTAATTATAGCATATGTTGTTTTAATACCTTGTGTTGTATTTGGTTTAGATGCTTTACCTACAAGCTTAATACTTTAATTTATTATTTATTTTACTTACTTTTAGTAAACTAATTTATATATAATATAAAATTATATAATCATACATAGATTTATTATGTAATTTATATATTTCAATATAGTATGTATGTATGTATTATAAAAAAAATCATAATATATTATAATATAGTATTAACTAATATATACTTAAGCTTTATAGCATATATAAAGTGTAACAAAAACAAATTAATGTTTTTTTAAGCAGAAAGTATATATATATTAAAAATTAAATATGTCTTTATTATTATTATTAATTCCATTAATAGGTATAAGTCTTGTAACAATAGAGACTAATTATGGTTTAAGCATAGTAAATAATATTAAGATAAAATCTATAGCCTTAACTACAACAATAATAAATTTAATTGTATCATTGATAATGTTTATTCTTTTTGATTTTAGTAGTAAACAATTTCAATTTATTGAAGAACATTACCAAGTAAGTTATTTTGATGTATATTTAGGTGTAGATGGTTTATCAATATATTTTATATTATTAACAACTATAATAATGCCTGTAGCTATTTTATCTAATTGAAATTCAATACAATCTAAAAATGTATTATCATTTGTAGTAATTATGTTATTATTAGAAACATTATTATTAGCTGTATTCTTAGTTTTAGATGTATTATTATTCTATATCTTTTTTGAAAGTATATTACCTCCTTTATTTTTATTAATAGGATTATTTGGTTCAAGTAATAAAGTAAGAGCTAGTTTCTATTTATTTTTATATACTTTATTAGGTTCATTGTTTATGTTATTATCTATAATAGTTATGTCTTCTATTATGGGTACTACTGATTTTGATGCATTATCTAAAGCAAACTTTAGTTATATAACTCAATTATTTTTATTTTATGGTATATTTATAGCTTTTGCTGTAAAAACACCAGTAATTTTTTTAAATACTTGACTATTAAAAGCTCACGTTGAATCACCATTATCTGGTAGTATTATATTAGCAGGTATAGTTTTAAAATTAAGTTTATATGGTATATTTAGATTAATGTTACCTTTATTACCTAAAGCTTCTTTAAACTTTACATATATTATATATGTAATAGGTGTAATAACTATAATTTATGCTAGTTTTAGTACATTAAGAACAATAGATATTAAAGAATTAATTGCTTACTCTTCTGTATCTCACGCAGCTGTATATTTAATAGGTGCATTTAGTAATACAATACAAGGTATAGAAGGTGCTATAGTTTTAGGTTTAGCTCACGGTTTTGTATCACCAGCATTATTTATTTGTGTTGGAGGTATTTTATATGATAGATCTTCTACTAGATTAATTACATATTATAGAGGTATGGCTCAAATTATGCCTATTTTCTCTATATTATTCTTTATATTATGTTTAGGTAATAGTGGTACACCTTTAACTTTTAATTTCATAGGTGAATTTATGTCATTATATGGTGCATTTGAAAGAATGCCTATATTAGGTATATTAGCTAGTACTTCTATTGTATTATCTGCAGCTTATACAATATTTATGTATAATAGAATAGCTTTTGGTGGTTCTTATTCTGTATATTTTGTAGAAAACATAGGTGATGTTACTAGAAGAGAGTTTATATTATTATTAGTATTTGTAGTATTTACAGTATTATTTGGTATATATCCTGCTCCTATATTAGATGGTTTACATTACTCAGTTTCTTCTTTAATTTATAATATAAATTAATATAATTAATTTATTTATTCTAATAACTTTTATTTTTATAATCAATAATTATGTTTATTTATCTTCTTACTAGCTCAATGGCAGAGCAGAATACTTCTAATATTTTGATCCAAGTTCGACCCTTGGGTAAGAATTGTAATAATATTATTATTAATATTATTATTTTAGCCTTTATAGCTCAATGGTAGAGCGAGATACTGTTAATATTTTGATAGATGTTCGATTCATCTTAAGGGCTTATTTTTACTTTACCTTATAATCTTAAAAAGTCAAGATATATATTAAGAAAATATCCATATAATAGATAAAATACAAATATATGCCACAATTAGTACCATTCTTTTTTGTAAATCAAGTAGTATTTACTTTTGTTATATTAACAGTATTAATATATACATTTACTAAATTCATATTACCTAGATTTGTACGTACTTTTATTTCACGTATTTACATAAATAAATTATAATTATAAAAATTAGTAGTTATATTATATATAACTAAAACATAATAATTTTTTATTATTATATATATCTCTATTTTAATAGAGTTTCATTAGGTAATGAAAATAATAAGTTAATATTTATATATATCTTATAAATAAACAATAATATGCGTCATTTAGATTTTGTATTAAGTCCATTAGACCAATTTGAAGTAAGAGATTTATTTTCTCTTAACGCTAACTTATTAGGTAATTTACACTTATCATTAACAAATATAGGTTTATACTTAACAATTAGTATCTTTTTAATTTTAACATATAGCTTATTAGCTACAAATAATAATAAAATAATACCTAATAACTGATCAATAAGTCAAGAAAGTATTTATGCAACAGTTCACGGTATAGTAGTAAATCAAATTAATCCTAATAAAGGACAAATGTTCTTCCCATTAATGTATGTATTATTCATATTTATTTTAGTAAATAATTTAATAGGATTAGTACCATACAGTTTTGCATCTACATCTCACTTTATATTAACATTCTCTATTAGTTTTACTGTTGTTTTAGGTGCAACAATATTAGGTTTCCAAAGACATGGGTTAAAATTCTTCTCATTATTTGTACCTTCAGGTTGTCCTTTAGCTTTATTACCTTTATTAGTTTTAATTGAATTTATTTCATACTTATCTAGAAATGTTTCATTAGGATTAAGATTAGCTGCTAATATTTTAAGTGGTCACATGCTTTTAAGTATTTTAAGTGGATTCACATATAATATTATGACTAGTGGTATAATATTCTTTATATTAGGTTTAATACCTTTAGCATTTATTATTGCATTCTCTGGTTTAGAATTAGCTATAGCATTTATTCAAGCTCAAGTTTTTGTAGTTTTAGCATGTTCATATATTAAAGATGGTTTAGACTTACATTAATACCCTAGTATATTTTAAATATATATATTTATATAAATATATATATTTTATATTATTATAATAATAATAATTTTTTAAAGATATAAAAATTTTATGAAAATAGGAAAGTCCAATACTTATTAGGCATATACACTTGAATATATTTATTCAATAATTATAAAAATATAAGGATATTAACAGAAACTAATATTATTATAAAATACTAAAAAGTAATAATAAAATAATAGCGAACAAGAATCCTATGTTAAGTTTTTATTTAGAATTATTAAAATTAAACAGAAACTGGCTTAATTATATCTTTAAATAATAACATTAAAATTAATAATTTTATAGTTATATATAAAACAATATAGATGTGATGTATGCATCAAAAATAAAATAGAGAGTTTGATGATGGCTCTAACTGAACACTGTCCAAGTACTTGACACATGCTAATCGAACGACTAATTAGTTTAATTATTATCTAATATTTAAATTAAGTAGTAGTGGTGTACAGGTGAGTAAAAGATAAATTGGCTACCTTAAAGTAAGGGAAAAAATCCCTTATAACCAAAGGTTAATATTACCGCTTTAAGATGATAATTTTTATCTCGGTGAGTAGTAGGAAAGGTAATGACTTTTCTAGCAATAAACCGTAGTCGTAACTGGAAAGTTGATCGACCACATTGGGTCTGAAAAAAACCCAATGCTTTTATGTACAGCAGTGAGGAATATTGGTCAATGGCCGAAAGGCTGAACCAGTAACTTGGAAGAATGTCTATGTAACTTGTATGGTTACATTCGCGATTAACTCGCATAAAATTCTAAATAGATTGTATATAATGACATAATCTATTTATAAGTCTTGACCAAACTACGTGCCAGCAGTCGCGGTAATACGTAGGAGGCTAGTGTTAGTTATCTTTATTGGGTTTAAAGGGTAAGTAGACGGTAAATTAAACTCTAAACGAGTACTTTTTTACTAGAGTTATATGAGAGAAGGAAGAATTTCTGGAGTAGAGATAAAATTTGATGATACCAGGAGGACTGTCAACGGCGAAGGCGTCCTTCTATGTAATAACTGACGTTGAGAGACGAAGGCTTGGGTAGCAAACAGGATTAGATACCCTAATAGTCCAAGCAGACAATGATGAATGTCATACATTAGATATAATTTTAATGTATAAACGAAAGTGTAAGCATTCCACCTCAAGAGTACTATGGCAACATATAAACTGAAATCATTAGACCGTTTCTAAAACCAGTAGTGAAGTATGTTATTTAATTCGATGATCCGCGAAAAACCTTACCACAGCTTGTATAGCATATTATAAAAAATTGTTACAAGCGCTGCATGGCTGTCTTTAGTTAATGTCGTGAGATTTGGTTAATTCCTTTAATTAACGAAAACCCTCACTTTATTTATTTATATAAAGTGGTTCGCTACTACATCGGACCAGATAATAGGGATTAAGACAAGTCATTATGGCCTTAATGCTGTGGGCTATAGACGTGCCACATACGCCTTTACAACGGGATGCGATATTGTGAAATGGAGCTAATCCCCAAAAAAGGAAATAATATGGATTGTAGTCTGTAACTCGACTACATGAAAAAGGAATTACTAGTAATCGTGAATCACCAACGTCACGGTGAATTTTATCTTAGTTAGGTACTAACCACTCGTCAGGCGCTGAAAAAAGAAGATGCAGTAAGTTTGATTTTTTCTGTGTAAAGTTATATATATTTATGATATATAAATATGCAGGATAGTTTTCGTATGCAAAACTTTGATTGGTGTTAAGTCGAAATAAGGTTCGTGTAATGGAAATTGCACGGGGAGTATAAAATTTAAAAAAAAAATAATAGTATATATATTATCAAATCAAATATAGGTATATAACAAATTGGTTCAAATCCAATAAAAGATTAAATATATATATGAAATAGGGAGGTCCCGTAAGTTGGTTCACGGGTTGAGCTGTAAACTCAATAGCTATAAGCTATCGAAGGTTCGATTCCTTTTCTCCCTAATTAGATCTTAATCTAATCCTATCTAAACATTTATTATTATTTGTATAATATGTTAATAGATTTAGTTTTTTTTATTATGAATAATATATTTTTATTAAATGATTCTATTACTAATGGATTTAGAATAGAATTTGTAGATATTATTTATTTAGTATCTATTTTATTAGGTATACTTACTATAAGTAGTAGAAATCCTGTAGTATCTGTTTTATTTTTAATAGGTTTATTTGTTAATGTTGCAGGTTTATTAATTTTAGTAGGATATAATTTTATAGGATTAGCTTATATATTAGTTTATGTAGGTGCTGTTTCTATTTTATTTTTATTTATTTTAATGTTAATAAATATTAGAGTTTCTGAATTATTTAATGATACTAATAATGATTTACCTTTAGCTAGTTTAACTATTATTCTTTTTTATTATATAATAGCACAGGTATTACCTATAAATTTCACAGAAAATAGTATTGTTTCTTATTTATCTAATTCATATTCTGATGTATATAATGTACAATTAGATAATGAATTATTTAATCTAGTTGATTTAAAACAACAAATTGGTTATGCAAGTAGTAAAGGTTGAGATAATTCATTAATAGAACCTACACATATTGCTAGTATAGGTAATATTATGTATACTAGTTATTCTATGTGATTAATTGTTACTTCTATTATTCTATTATTAGGTATGGTAGGTGCTATAGTTATCACAATAAAACAAAAATAGATAGATAAAGCTTAAACAATTAATTATAAAATTAAAATATGATATATAAATCAAAAAGTAATTTTCAAAATCATCCTTTTCATTTAGTATCTCCGTCACCTTGACCATTATTTACTAGTTTGTCATTATTTATATTAACAACAGCTACAGTTTTATTTATGCATGGATTCCAAGGATTCCAATATTTAGTAGCTTTAGCTGTATTTAACGTTATTTACGTTATGGCTTTATGATTTAGAGATGTAATTTCAGAAGGAACTTATTTAGGTAATCATACTAATGCTGTACAAAAAGGATTAAACTTAGGTGTAGGTTTATTTATTATATCTGAAGTTTTCTTCTTTTTAGCTATATTCTGAGCATTCTTTCATAGTGCAATATCACCTAGTGTTGAATTAGGTGCACAATGACCTCCATTAGGTATACAAGCTGTTAATCCATTTGAATTACCATTATTAAATACTATATTATTATTATCTTCAGGTGTGACAATTACATATGCTCACCATTCTTTAATACAAGGTAATAGAAAAGGTGCTTTATATGGTACAGTTGTAACAATTATATTAGCTGTAATATTTACTTTCTTCCAAGGTGTTGAATATTCAGTATCTTCTTTCACTATTTCTGATAGTGTTTATGGTTCATGTTTCTACTTTGGTACAGGTTTCCACGGTTTACACGTTATTATTGGAACAGCTTTCTTAGCTGTAGGATTATGACGTTTAGCTGCATACCATTTAACAGATCACCATCATCTTGGTTACGAATCAGGTATATTATACTGACATTTTGTAGACGTAGTATGATTATTCTTATATATTTCTGTATATTACTGAGGTTATTAGATATAAATATGTTTATAAATATATTTGCTTTAAATTTTAAAAATTTAAGGTCTATATAGATCTGTTATTTTTTAACATAAATTATATATTTATTATATTAAATAATAATTGTGAATTATATGCAAAGATGATTATTATAAATATTTATCTTTTAGAGACTTTAGTTTAATGGTAAAACATGTGACTTTTAATCATTATAATATGGGTTCAAATCCCATAGGTCTTAATAGATTATTATAATCTGAATTATAATTACGAAAATGACTATAAGTTAATGGTAGACTGCTTATTTACCATATAAGATGTGCTGATTCGAATTCAGCTAGTCATAATAAGTAAATAATTTTTATATACAAATTGTTATAATGGCTATAAGTTAACGGTAGACTGTTTACCTTCCAAGTAAAGTGTGCTGATTCGAATTCAGCTAGCCATATATATATATAAATAGGGTTAGTAACTTAATTGGTAAAGGGTTTTCTTGTCGAGAAAATAGATGCCGGATCGAAACCGGTCTAACTCGTATATATATATAAATTAAAGGAAAAGTTGCTATTGGTAGGGTAAGATATTTGCTAAATATTGTGTTTTGACACTTAGATGTTCGATTCATCTCTTTTCCGAAGAGCATAGTTTAATAGGTAAAACTGTAAGCTTCAACCTTATATTTCTTAGTTCAAATCTAAGTGCTCTTGAATATATTATAGGTTCTTTAACTTAACCGGTAAAGTGTATTCTTGATAAGGATATGTTCAGTGTTCGAGTCACTGAAGAATCAAAAAAAAAAAAGAGTTGGCTGAGTGGTTTAAGGCGGCTAGCTTGAGTCTAGCTAAAGGTATAAACTTTCATATGTTCGAATCATATACTCTCTGATACTTATAGTATAAAAAAAAATTAATTTAATAATATTATATATAATAATATGTTAACATGTTAAAATATATATAATACAAATTAAATTAATGTAAATACATTATAGGTTTTACAGGTTAGTGTCCGGTGGTTGGTCGCTTCATTTGGGTTGGAGATTGTTTATGTTCGAATCATAATAACCTGATAATTAATATAGGTATAATTATATATACCAATATAGATGATATGTATCATATACATCTTGAGAAATCAAGACAAGTATATAAAGAAACTATTATGGATGGTTAGCTATATATTTCAAGATATTGATCTAGAAAAATATAAACTAGAAATCATAGAGAAATCTAATTATAAGACAAAGTGAATTGAAATATCTTAGTAACTTTAGTAAAAGAAATCAAACGAGATTGTTATTTGGTGTCTTCTGAATAGCAAAAGCCTTAATAAATAATTACTAAAATTAATGATAGTAATTATTTATAGTAAATATATTAAATGATATATTTAAGTATAACGGAAAAAAATCTGTTGAAAAATAGGGGAACCTTCCTCTAAGGCTAAAAAAAATATATAAGCGATAGAGTAACAGTACCGTGAGGGAAATACCCTGAAATAGTAGTTTTATAAGCAGCTCAAGTTAAAATTTAAATAAATAATAAGAGCGTACCTTTTGCATAATGGGTCAGCAAGTTAATTTTAGATGCAAGTAACATCTCTTTTATAAGCATTTACACATTTAGAATATTATCATTTACAATAGATGATAACAATATAGATATGTAAATTTATTAATAAAATTAGGAGATAGATACGTAGATAAACCAATTATGAAAAAATGAATTAGTATCTAGAATTAGACCCGAAGGCTAGTGATCTTACCATGGTCAGGGTTATAAAAGCCCGAACGGGTTATCGTTGTAAAGATATCCGATGAACTGTGGTAAGTTAGTGAAAGACAAAACTGACTAGTATAGCTGGTTTTCCGCGAAACCTATGTAAGTAGGTAATTTAATTAACATCTTAGCAGGTACAGAACTGTGATCTCGGACAATATTTAATATATTTGTCAACATCGGGGGGTTGTAGTGACTTTACCGGAGAGTATTTGCACTCGGAAGGGCAAAGATGAATGTTAAATAATCGGACATAGTGCGATAAGGTTGTATGTCTAAAGGGAAACAGCCCAGAACAAGAGTTAAGGTTCCAAAATTATTGTTAAGTGAAATTAAGGATGTTTTTTTTTAAAACAATCAGGAAATAGGCTTAGAAGCGGCCATTTTTTGAAGACCTCGTAACAGAGCACTGATTAATAAATTAGGAAAAAACGCCGAAAATTTAACGGATCTAAATAATATACCGAAACCTTGTACACAAATAAAAATTAAAGCGTTATAGCTTAATATTTTGTGGGGTAGCGGAACATTGGATTAAACAAAATATTAATATTTTTCTTAAAATATTAAAGATCTAGCATCTGTTAAATCCAAGAGAGAATGCTGACATGAGTAACGAAAAAGGCTTTTAGCCTCGCCTGAAGCTTATGGTTTCATCTAAAATCGGTGTCTAAAAAAATTAATCAAAAGATAATTTTGATGACGTTTTGTATAAGATAATACCAAAACCTTTAATAAGTAATAAAGGTTCTGGAAAAGTTTATTTTATTATTTGAAGTGAAAAATATTTAATACTCATACTTATTGGTATAAAATTGTAAATTATAATATATAATACATACTTATTATTATATTGTGATTTACAAATATAATAGAATGAGTAAAATAAATATATTTTAACCAAATAATAGTCTTTATCTATAATTATAATAATATAATATAATAATTATTAATAATTAATTACCATTAGATTATTAATATGTATTTATAGGCTATATTTGAATTGTATATCAAGATTCTTATATAGATATATCTATATCTATTAAACGTTATTAGAAATAATATTATAATATATAGAAAAGATAACATTATACTGGAAAATAATAAATAACCGTACCTAGAAACTAACTCAAGTAAGCAAGTAGAGAATACAAAGGCGTTTGAGAGAACAATCATTAAGGAACTCGGCAAATTGACTCTGTACCTTTGGAATAAGGAGGACCATTATTATTAAATTTAACATATAATAAAGTATGTAATTAAATATGAAAAATTAAATTAATAATAAGAGGAATCATGAAATAATGTTGTACGACTGTTTAATAAAAACACAGCACTCTGCAAAGATAAAAAATCAAAGTATTGAGTGTGATGTCTGCCCAATGTCGGCTGGGTAACGGATCTACCTTGATTATTAACTGAGGTTTTGAAGGACACCCCGATTAATGGCGGCCTTACCTATGAGGGTCCTAAGGTAGCGAAATACCTTGGCCGTTAAATGCGGTCCTGCATGAATGATTTAACGATGCAACAGCTGTCTCGATGATTGTCTCAGTGAAATTGGAATAGCAGTGCAGATACTGTTTACCTCTAGATAGACGAGAAGACCCTATGCAGCTTTACTGTTACTAATTATAAGAGTGAAATTTTAGGATGATTTATAGTGTATAAGGTAGTTGTTGAGATAATAATGAAACACCTTTATTCGAATCCTTATATATACTCTTAATGATTAGAAGGCAGTTTATGCGGGGCACAGATCCCACAAAAAGTACCTGGGTATATCCAAAGTTCATATTGTAAACTTGTATATTTATATACAAATATTTTAATTTGTTCTAATTATTATTATAATTATACAGTTATTATTCGATTAAATTCCACAATTATTTTTTATTTTAAGTAAGATTTTAACTATGCGGTGAATAGATGTATTTTAAACTTTACTGGACTTTTAGTTCAAAGATTTAAAAGTTTATTTGTTATATTAATAAAGTATTTATCTTTATTAATATAATATTTATTAATACTTTAAAAGTTTAATGGCTAAATCTTGCTTTACTGTTTGACCTACAAGTCTATCAGTCGCGTAAGCGGGGCATATGATCACAAGATGCATTAAGGAAAGGTCTTGGATTATAGAAAAAGTTACGCTAGGGATTTATAACTGTGAGTCCTCCAATATTATAAAATATTGGTAATATATTGGGTAAATTTCAAAGACAACTTATATTAATTAAGTGTATTTGAAGCGAAACTTATTTTAGCATGTGTTTATCTTTAAGATAAATTAAAATAAGGACGTTCAACGACTAAAAGGTGAGTATAGCTAACAATAATCCTTTTTTAACGCCCAACATCTTTATTAATTAATTAAAAACACTATTTGTATAATAATTATTATTTTTTAATAATGTATTAGACTTGGTTTACCAAGCTTTAATATTATATAATTAATTCTATTAATTATATTAATATATATATATATATATATAAATATGTTAAATATTATAAAATCAAAATTAAATACTACATATAAAAAAAAAGGATTAAATGATTCTAGTATAGCTATTTATAATAGAGATATAATACCTGCTGTAAGAAATTGAAAAAGTAGTATATATGCTTATAATAAAAATGCTATTAATTTAATTCCTATTAAAAGTAAATATGTAATGAAATTAATTAAAGCATACTTTAATTTATATAATTTACAACTAGAATCTTTATTAAGAAAAAATAGATTACGTCGTAGATTTAGAAAAATATCTACAAATAGAATATTTATTAGTGATGGTGAATTTAAACATACTAATGATAAAGTTAATATAACATTATATGTTTATAATAAACAAAAACTTAATTACTTATTAAAACTTAAAAAAAGATATTTAACATTATTTAAAAAAGCTAAATTTGCTAGAAAATTAAAATTAATAAAAAATATAGGATTAAATATTTTGTGTAAACATAAACAAAAAAGTATATTATTAAGTAATCTTTTACCTAAATACAATACTCAAGTAAATACAGCACAAAATATTTACTATTTAAGATTTATTAAAAAAAGTTTTAAAAGATTAAAATTCTATATGTATTATAAACAAATGCTTTATATAAATAAAGCTAAATTTGAAAATACTTATTTACAAGGTTTAATAAGTTTAGTAAAAAATATTTTTAATAAAAATGTTGAATTTAATATAATTAATTTAAAATATTTTTATTTTAATAGTAATATATTTACTCAACCTTTAGAATTAAAATTAAAAAAAAAAGAAATGTTTTAAGATATCTTAAAGTTTTAATAAGAAAAGCAAAAATTAAAAATGTAAAATTAGCAGAAAAATCTAAAAAATTTTTTAATTTAAATATTTTTAATAGTGATAATTTTTTACAACAAGATAATACTAAATCTAAATACCTTAAAAAAATTATTTTAAGTGATTTAAAATATAAAAGAGTATCTGGTGTTAGATTAGAAGCTGCTGGTAGATTAACTAGACGTTTTTCAGCTTCTAGATCTCAACGTAGAACTAAATATAAAGGTAATTTAGAAAATGTTTATTCTTCATTTAAAGGTTATCCTACACCAATGTTAAGAGGAAATGATAAAGCTAATTTACAATATACTGTAATTAACTCAACTTCACGTGTTGGAGCTTTTGGTGTTAAAGGTTGAGTAAGTAGTACTTAATTTATCTTTTCTTTTTATTTACAATTTTCCCTCCCTTATATTAATTAATAAAGATGATGAAATAGTCTGAACCGTTTTGAGAAAAATGGAAATAAAAGTATATTTGGCTTCTAGCTGAATCTTTTATGATAACATAAATTGAACAGGCTAATTTGCGCAAGAGAGTACAAATTGAGTGCGCGGTTTGGCACCTCGATGTCGGCTTAGCTCATCCTCATGCATGCAGAAATCATGAAGGGTTCGACTGTTCGTCGATTAAAGAGCTACATGAGCTGGGTTTAATACGTCGTGAGACAGTATGGTTTCTATCTTCTAGAGGAACATAAAGTAGATTAAAGATAGCCCCTTCGTACGAAAGGAGTTGGGTATATTGATCTCTGGTTTACCTGTTGTTTATGATTTATATTATAACATATGTTATAATGATAATTAATACTTATACTAAGGTATTGTTACACTATTTATAGTATAACCAGACAACATAGGCATGGCAGGAAAGCTACATCAGTTAAAGATAAGTGTTGAAAGCATCTAAACGCGAAGCAAACTTTATGATACTTTTATACGTAGTAGAACACTACGAGCATAATTGTTTAATTACAATTAATAGGCTTTAGTTGTAAGAATGATAACATTTTTAGATATAAAGTACTAATTTAAAAAAAAAAGTATACTAAATATTATTTAATATCATTATAATATTTTTTTTATATATTACAATAAAGCCTTTTTAGCATAAAAGTAATGCAACCGTTTTGTAATCGGTAGAAGTGAGTTCGATACTCGCATAAGGCTAAATATATTTTAAAATATAATTTAAAGACCCAATGGTCAAGTATGGTTAAGACATAACATTTTCACTGTTAGTGCGGGAGTTCAAATCTCCCTTGGGTTAAAAAAAGAGATTAGCTCAGTTGGTAGAGCTGTCGCTTTACACGCGAAAGGTCAGGTGTTCAAATCACCTATCTCTTAAAGCGAATTAATGTAATAGTAACATATATGGCTCATGTCCATATTATTTAGGTGCAACTCCTAAGTTCGCTACCAAAGACTATAGCTTAATTGGTTAAAGCGAACCACTCATGATGGTTTGAGTAAATGTTCAAGTCATTTTAGTCTTATTTAATCCGAGTGCTGGAACTGGTAGACAGTCTTAACTTAAGCTTAAGTGGCGCAAGCCGTAAACGTTCGAATCGTTTCTTGGATATATTAGGGGTTATAGTTTAACTGGTAAAACGACGATTTTGCATATCGTTATTTCAGGATCGAGTCCTGATAACTCCATAACTATTAATATTGTTAATTATTAACGCTTGAGAAGCTCAATTGGTAGAGCGGATCATTGAAGCTGATTAGGTTGTAAGTTCAAATCTTATCTCGAGCAAACTTGGCTATCTTGGCTACTTATATTAATAGACATGGGTATGCTGAAATTGGTAAACAGGTTCCGCTTAGGACGGAATAGTTTTATACTTTGCAAGTTCAAGTCTTGTTACCCATATTTATATATATACACATAGTTTATGTTGTCGACTAATCGGTAAGTCATAAATTTTTGGTATTTACTATTGGGTGTTCGAGTCGCCCCAACATAAGACAAATTATTATATATTATTTTTTATATATTATCTATTTTATTTTAGCCAGGATAGTTTAATAGGTAGAACAATAATTTCATGAATTAAGAATGAGAATTCGAATTTCTCTCCCGGCTTTTAGACTTTAATAAAGCTATATTAAATATTAAATAGTATATATTAATATAAATTAAAATATGGTAATATAGTATTCTTATTATATTATAGATGTCTAATAAGACACATACGTTGACTTTTAGAATATACTATTTAATTTTATTTAATTACATTATGTAATTTATTTAAATATTAAATTTAATTAATAATTATTATAATTTAATATTAAAAAAAAAATAATATATATATATTATATTATTTATCAAAGTTTATTTTAAACTTTGAAGTATAGCTATAGGTTTTACAAAATTTTACTTTAAACATACTAAAAAAACAATTTAATAATAATTTTATTTTGCCCGTCGTTAATAATTTACAAGATTATAATTTAGAAAATATAAATAATTTACGTAACTATTCAACAAAAGATATTAGTTCAGAATCAGATATAGCCCATGAAGGTACAATGTTAGATTTTAAACAACCTACAGAATGACAAGAAAGATGATTTTTATCATCAAATGCAAAAGATATAGGTACTTTATACTTAATGTTTGCATTATTTTCAGGTTTAGTTGGAACAGCATTTTCAGTTTTAATTAGATTAGAATTATCTGGTCCAGGAGTACAATATATATCAGATAATCAATTATATAATAGTATAATTACAGCACATGCTATATTAATGATTTTCTTTATGGTTATGCCTGCATTAATAGGAGGTTTTGGTAATTTCTTATTACCATTATTAGTAGGAGGTCCAGATATGGCATTTCCTAGATTAAATAATATTAGTTTCTGATTATTAGTTCCTAGTTTATTTTTATTTATATTCTCAGCTACTATAGAAAATGGAGCTGGTACAGGTTGAACATTATATCCACCGTTATCAGGAATACAATCTCACAGTGGTCCTAGTGTAGACTTAGCTATTTTTGGTTTACATTTAAGTGGTATTAGTAGTATGTTAGGTGCTATGAATTTTATAACTACTATATTAAATATGAGAAGTCCTGGTATACGTTTACATAAATTAGCTTTATTTGGATGAGCTGTTATTATTACAGCTGTGTTATTATTATTATCATTACCTGTGTTAGCTGGTGGTATTACTATGATCTTAACTGATAGAAATTTTAATACTTCATTCTTTGAAGTAGCTGGTGGTGGTGATCCTATTTTATTCCAACATTTATTCTGATTCTTTGGACACCCTGAAGTTTATATTTTAATTATACCAGGATTTGGTATTATTAGTACAGTTATTTCAGCAGCATCAAGTAAAAACGTATTTGGTTACTTAGGTATGGTTTACGCTATGATGTCTATTGGTGTATTAGGATTTATAGTTTGAAGTCATCACATGTATACTGTTGGTTTAGATGTTGATACTAGAGCTTATTTTACAGCTGCTACTTTAATTATTGCTGTACCTACAGGTATTAAAATATTTAGTTGATTAGCTACATGTTATGGTGGATCTTTACATTTAACACCTCCTATGCTTTTTGCATTAGGATTTGTTGTATTATTCACTATTGGTGGGTTAAGTGGTGTTGTATTAGCTAATGCTTCACTTGATGTAGCATTCCACGATACTTACTATGTTGTTGCTCACTTCCATTATGTTTTATCTATGGGTGCTGTATTTGCATTATTTAGTGGTTGATATTTCTGAATACCTAAAATATTAGGTTTATCTTATGACCATTTTGCTGCTAAAGTTCATTTCTGAATTTTATTTGTTGGTGTTAATTTAACATTCTTTCCACAACATTTCTTAGGTTTACAAGGTATGCCTAGAAGAATTAGTGATTACCCTGATGCTTTCTATGGTTGAAATTTAATTAGTAGTATTGGTTCTATTGTTAGTGTTGTAGCTACATGATATTTCTTAACTATTATTTATAAACAACTTACAGAAGGTAAAGCTGTATCAAGATATCCTTGATTAACTCCACAATTATTTAGTGATACTTTCCAAGTATACTTTACTAGAAATAATAGTTCTTTAGAATGATGTTTAACTAGTCCACCTAAACCTCATGCTTTTGCAAGTTTACCTTTACAATCTTAATATTTATACATATATTATAATAATTAAAATAAGTTATTATATAATTACATATTTGAAATAAAAAAAAATATAGAATTATCATAATTTTGATATATTCTTTTAATTATATTTTTTAATAATAACATTAAAATTAATAATTTTATAGTTATATATAAAACAATATAGATGTGATGTATGTAATCAAAAAAAAAAAAAAAAAATATTTAAATTATATATAACAATACAAATATAATTTAAACACTAAAACTAAAATATATATGTTATTTTTATTTAATATATAAAAATTAGTATATATTAATAGTCTTATATATCTAAGATATATAAGTTAATCTAGGTAGATATAATTCAAATGGTAGAATATTTACTTGTGGCGTAATACATCCTAGTTCGATTCTAGGTATCTACCCTAACAATAAATAAGTATATTATTTTTGAAATTATATAACTAAAAATGGTAAGATAGCATTTTAATTATATTATATAACTAAAAATGGTAAAATAGCATTCTTATTATATTATAGATATCTAATAAGACACATACGTTGACTTTTAGAATATACTATTTAATTTCATTTAATTACATTATGTAATTAATTTAAATATTAAATTATAATAATTATTATAATTTAATATTATAAAAAAATAATATATTTATTATATTATTTATCAAACTTTACTTTAAACTTTGAAGTATAGATATAGGTTTTACAAAACTTTTAACATACTAAAAAAAAAAAAACAAATATATAAAAATTATGGTTAAACCCCAAAAATTAAAAAAAGATTATAATCTTAACTGTAATATTACATTATTAATTTTTAAAAGAAATATTTATACAAAGTCATTAAGTCCTAAATCACCTAGAGTGCCTAAAGAAACTAATGAATTAAATATACCAAATATGAGATCTACACCTGATAACGTAGACAAAAAAATAATTGATGATACTCTAAAAAATCTAAATCAAGATAGTCCTGATTTAAAAATACGTGTTAAAAGAAAATCACCTGATACTTCATCTGATCAAGGTTCTAGTGGGGAAAATACTTTAAACAAAAAAGCTAAATTCTCACATGAAACTGACAATGAGAATGTAACTGACAATGAGAATGTAACTGAAAATGAGAATGAAACTGAGAATGAGAATGAGAATGAGAATGTTAATGATTATGATTATCCAACTTTAGAGAATTATAATGATTATAATTTTCCAATTAGAGAAAGTATTGAAGAAAATAATTTAGCAGAAATAGAAAATCATATGAGAAATTTACCTAATATTATAGAATCTTATCATAATAGAAAGGCTGAAACATTTAGATTAATGGATGAAATACAAGTAACTACTGATTTATTAGAGGAATATACGGCAAATCTAAAAATTAGTCTTGAAGAAATAATAGAAACTATATATGGTTGTCATTTACGTTGGAATAAAACAGATAATGATAATGATAATGATAATGATAGTGATAATGATAATGATAGTGATAATGATAATGATAATGATAGTGATGATGATATGTCTGAATTAATATCAGAAAATAGCTCAGTAGTTGATACTAATGATGATATGTCTGAATTAATATCAGAAAATAGCTTAGTAGTTGATACTAATGTTGGTATGTCTGAATTAATATCAGAAAATAGCTCAGTAGTTGATACTAATGTTGGTATGGAGCCACTAAATAACGGTGTATCATTTAGTGACGTTATATATAGTGGACAAATGCGTATTGATAATATTACATTTAATAATTATTCTATTCAAATGTCAGGTAAAGATAATATTGATTACCGTATGGCTTATGAATATTTAACAGAATGTTTAGAGAATATAGATAGATTAATAGCTGAACATGAAACTGTATTAACATTAGAAAGACAAATCATACCTAAAATTAGTGATGCAGATATTCAATCTATAGATACTGAACTACAAATTAATGATATGTTAGATATATTAAACCAGTTCACTTAAATAGTGGGTTTAACTTCCAAAGCCTTATTATTGATATATTAGAGATATTAAGCTACATTAATTAAATAAAGGCTATAAAAAATATTTAACTGAAAATAACTATATGTAAATATAATTTAACTTAAAACTATGTTACAAGCAGCTAAAATTATAGGTACAGGTATGGCCACAACAGGATTAATAGGAGCAGGTGTAGGAATTGGTATAGTTTTTGGTGCATTGATATTAGGTGTAGCAAGAAATCCTTCTTTAAGAGGACAATTATTTTCATATGCAATATTAGGTTTTGCTTTTGCAGAAGCAACAGGATTGTTTGCTTTAATGATGGCTTTTTTATTATTATATGTAGCTTAATTATAGCTATATATATTAATGTCAATCTTATATATATATATATTTATTTAATTTAATAATAAGTTTTATAATTAATTTTAATTTAAACCTTTATAAGAAAATATTAATATAAAACTTATCTCTTATAAAAATTTAAATCTTTAAATATGACAACAACAACTTTTTTTTTATTTTTAATTCCAGTATTAGGTATAATATTGTTATTAGTTAATTTAATACTTTCACCACATAATCCTTATCAAGAAAAAGATAGCGCATTTGAATGTGGTTTTCATTCTTTTTTAGGACAAAATAGAACACAATTTAGTATTTCTTTCTTTATATTTGCTTTATTATTTTTATTATTTGATTTAGAAATTTTATTAATATATCCTTATGTTGTTAGTGCTTACACTAATGGTATTTATGGTTTATTAATAATGATAGTATTTTTTTTAGTATTAACTTTAGGTTTTGCTTTTGAATTAGGTAAAAATGCATTAAAAATAGAAAGTAGACAAGTATTTAATTTTAATATAAAATCTTGAAATGGTTATTCTTTAATATATAAGTAAATTATAAATTATATATTAATAATATTTTACTTATTATTAAATTAAAAAAAAATATATATATATATAGATAGGGTTAGTAACTTAATTGGTAAAGGGTTTTCTTGTCAAGAAAATAGATGCCGGATCGAAACCGGTCTAACTCGTATATGTATATAAGATTACATAAAGTTTACATGAATTAGTGTGATAAATTATAACTACAATAAAAAGAATAAAAATGTTTTTACATAATTATATTTCTAAATTACAATTAGATGCTCCAACTCCTTGGGGTTTATTTTTCCAAGATAGTGCATCACCTCAAATGGAAGGTATTGAAGAATTACATAATAATATAATGTTTTATTTAGCTATTATATTATTTACTGTTACATGAATGATGATTTCAATGATAAGAAATTTTTTAGCTAATAAATCACCTATTGCACATAAATATATGAATCATGGTACTTTAATAGAGTTAATTTGAACAATATCTCCAGCATTTATATTAATATTAATAGCATTTCCATCATTTAAATTATTATATTTAATGGATGAAGTTATGGATCCTTCATTAGTTGTTTATGCTGAAGGTCATCAATGATATTGAAGTTACCAATATCCTGATTTTACAAATGAAGATGATGAATTTATAGAATTTGATTCATATATAGTACCAGAAAGTGATTTAGAAGAAGGTCAATTTAGAATGTTAGAAGTTGATAATAGAGTTATTATACCTGAATTAACTCATACTAGAATTGTTATATCAGCTGCTGATGTTATACATTCTTATGCTTGCCCTTCTTTAGGTATTAAAGCAGATGCTTACCCAGGTAGATTAAATCAAGCTTCTGTTTACATAAACCGTCCTGGAACTTTCTTTGGACAATGTTCAGAAATATGTGGTATTTTACACAGTTCTATGCCTATTGCTATACAATCAGTATCTATAAAAGATTTCTTATTATGATTAAGAGAACAAATGGAAGGTTAAATATTATAAAATATGTAATAAAAAATAAGTTATTTACTATTAATAATATACATATATTATAATAAATAAATAACTTATATATTTGAAAAAATATGTTAATTCAATGGTAGAATAGCGTGCTACGGACACGTAAATATAAGTTCAAGTCTTATACATATTTATATAATATTAATTAATATTTAAAATAATTATATTTATATATGTAGTATAGATAAATCAAATAAAATTTTATATAAGTATAATGAATTTTTCAATATTTTTATTTGTCATAGGGATATTAGGATTTGTATTAAATAGAAAAAACATTATATTAATGTTAATTTCTATAGAAATAATGTTATTATCTGCAACATTTTTAATATTAATCAGTTCACTTAGTTTTGATGATATATTAGGACAAACTTTTGCTGTATATATTTTAACAATAGCAGGAGCTGAATCTGCAATAGGTTTAGGGATATTAGTAGCATATTATAGATTAAGAGGTAGTATAACAATACAATATAAATAAATGTATTTAACATTGATAATTTTACCATTATTAGGTTCAATAGTATCAGGTTTTTTTGGTAGAAAAGTTGGTATAACAGGATCACATATAATAACATGTGGTTCAGTAATAACTACAACACTTTTAGCTATTATAGCTTTTTTTGAAGTAGGTTTTAATAATATACCAGTAACAATAAATATAGCAAGATGAGTAGATGTAGAATCACTATATGTATTATGAAACTTTAGATTTGATTCATTAACTGTATCAATGTTAATACCAGTATTAATAGTATCTAGTTTAGTACACATATATTCTATAAGTTATATGAGTCATGATCCACATAATCAAAGATTTTTTAGTTACTTAAGTTTATTCACTTTTATGATGATTATATTAGTAACAGGAAATAATTATTTAATTATGTTTGTAGGTTGAGAAGGTGTAGGTGTTTGTTCATATCTTTTAGTAAATTTCTGATTTACTAGAATAGCAGCAAATCAAAGCTCTTTATCAGCTTTATTAACTAATAGAGTAGGTGATTGTTTATTAACTGTAGGTATGTTTACAATAATATGATCTTTTGGTAATCTAGATTATAGTACAGTATTTGCATTAGCACCTTACTATAATGAAACTATAATTACAATAGTAGGAATATGTTTATTAATAGGTGCAACAGCTAAAAGTTCTCAAGTAGGTTTACATATTTGATTACCTCAAGCTATGGAAGGTCCTACACCTGTTTCTGCTTTAATTCATGCAGCAACTATGGTTACTGCTGGAGTTTATTTATTAATGAGATCTTCACCTTTAATTGAATATAGTTCAACTGTTTTAGTTTTATGTTTATGATTAGGTGCTATAACTACAGTATTTAGTTCTTTAATTGGATTATTCCAACAAGATATTAAAAAAGTTATTGCCTATTCTACTATGAGTCAATTAGGTATGATGGTTATAGCTATAGGTTTATCAAGTTATAATTTAGCTTTATTCCACTTAGTTAACCACGCCTTTTATAAAGCATTATTATTCTTAGGTGCTGGATCAGTTATACACGCAGTAGCTGATAACCAAGATTTTAGAAAATATGGTGGTTTAAGAGAGTTCTTACCTTTAACATATTCAGTAATGTTAATAGCTTCATTAAGTTTAGTAGCTGTACCTTTCATGACAGGATTCTATTCTAAAGATTTTATTTTAGAATCTTCTTATGGTCAATTCTACTTATCAGGTACTATAGTTTATTTTGTAGCTACTATAGGTGCTATGTTTACTACACTTTATTCAGCTAAGGTTTTATATTTAACTTTCTTAGCTAATCCTAATGGACCATTATCTAGTTATAAACATGCTCATGAAGGTGATATTTTCTTAACTTTACCTTTAATTATATTATCTATTTTCTCTATATTCTTTGGTTATTTAACTAAAGATATTTTCATAGGTTTAGGTACTGGTTTCTTTGTAGATAATAGTTTATTTATTCATCCTAGTCATGAAATTATGTTAGATACTGAATTTGCTGTACCTACATTATTTAAATTATTACCATTTATATTTACAGTTTCTTTAAGTATTATTTCTGTTTTATTTTCTGAATTCTTACCTAAATTACTTATTAACTTTAAATTCTCAAGATTTGGTTATAATATATTTAGTTTCTTTAATCAAAGATTTTATATAGAATTATTTTATAATAAATATATTGTAGAAGGTGTTCTTAAATTAGGTGGTCAAACTACTAAGAGTTTAGATAAAGGTTCAGTAGAATTCTTAGGACCTTATGGTTTAGAAAAAGGATTATTATCTTTAAGTAATAGTTTAGGTAAATTAAGTACTGGTGTAATTACTACTTATGCTTTATATGTATTAATAGGTTTAATGTTCTACATATCATTAATATATTTCTCTTATAATGATAATAATTTATTTATATTAGTTGTATTTACTTTATTTGCATTATTAAATAATAATTTAACATCAACTAAATAAATAATTTATCATTTATTTATTAATAAGTTATTATTTATTTAATAATAACTTATTCTTTTTTTTTTTTAATAGATATATTTATTTATATCTATTAATTATTTTATTTAAATTTATTTATATTTTTTATTCAGATATGCTTTTATCATCAATTTTCTGTTTAATATTATCTAATGCATTGTCTTTTAGACGTGACACAGCTATTCTTTATTCAAGAATAGGTATTATAATATTATTTTACTGTATTTATTTATGTTATAATAATTTATTTATAACATATTTAGATAATGGTATAGGGTTGTTCGGTGGTTTATTTTATACATCACCTATAACACAAACATTTCACATATTAATATTTATTATAACATTATTAATACTGAATTTAACTGGTTTTTATCCTAGAAAACTTATATCTAGTCAGTATTTAAGTTTATCTAATTTATTATTCACAAAATTACAATTTGTTAAAAATATTGCTGTATCTAATATAATTTTAAAAAAAGGAGAACAATATACAATATTAGAATATACATTAATGTTATTATTTATTGTAATAGGTAGTTTATTATTAATATCTAGTA